AAAAAAATTATTTTATTATAACTAAATTCTAACTATTTCAAATATTTCTTATAAATACGGGAATAGGATTCGAACCTATAACTTCAGAACATGAGCCTAATGAGTTAACCTTTTACTCTATCCCGTTATTTAATACTTCTAGTGAGACTTGAACTCACATTTTTGTTTCGAAAAAACAATGTCTTTACCAATTAAACGATAGAAGCTAATTTTTATATAAAATCAAAAACTCCTTTAACAAATTTATATTTAATTCCAGGCAAATCTTTTATACGACCACCTTCAACTAAAACAATAGAATGCTGTTGTAAAGAATGACCTTCTCCAGGAATATATGCAATAATTGTTTTCCCATTAGAAAATTTAACTTTAGCAACTTTTCGATCAGCAGAATTTGGTTTTTTTGGATTCATTGTATAAACTTTTAAACATATTGCTTTTTTTTGAGGAGAATCTTGTAAAATTGCATTTTTAGTCTTTTTAGTCTTTTTTTTCACACGGCAATCCATTAATTGTCTTAAAGTAACCATAATTAATTAATAAAAAAATTATTTTATTGTAATTTTCAACAAATATAAAAAAAAATAAACTCTAGAATTGAAAAAAATAAAGTAAATAAGAAAAAAAATAAAAAAGAAATTTCAGAAGAAAATAAAATAATAAATAATAAAATAATAAATAATAAAACAAATTTAATTTGGCGAAAAATAAAGAAAAGAGTTACTCAAGAAAAGAATCAACGAATAATAATCGAAAAAATTAAAAATAAGAATGAAATAAAAAAGAAAAAATTCAAATTTGTCATTTGAAATTCTAAAAACTGCAAAACTTGAAATTGAATTTCAAAAAGATGGAAAGAATTCAAAGTTTCAAAATTCCAAAATAGGTTAAAATTAAAAATAAAAAAAAAGATAAAATATGAAAAAATTAAAGACAAAATTAAATGAAAAAAAGATAAATGAAAAAAATACGAAAACAACTTTAGCTGAAAAACATATCAACTAGAAGAAAAAAATATTTTTATTAAGAAGATAAAAAAAACGAAAATAAAGAAACTACTAATAAAAAAAGTAAGGAAAAAACTAGAATTAATGAATTCTAAAGCATGCAAAATTATCAATTTTTTTTTAAAAATTTTCCCAATTGGATAAAAAAAAAATAATAAAATAGTAGGAAATTTTTTTAGAGATCAAAAAGAAAGTAACGAAAAAGTAACGAAAAAGTAACGAAAAAGTAAACTTAATTCTTTTAGTAAAATAATCATAAAATAATTTTTTATGAGTGTCTTAGGATTTGAACCTAAAATCATTAAATTAAAAATTTAAAGCTTTATCCAATTAAGCTAGACACTCATAAACTTTGTGTTTGGAAAGATTTGAACTTACATTCTTAAATTCGTAATTTAAAGCTTTATCCAATTAAGCTACAAACACTAACTTCTTGAATAGGATTCGAACCTATACTTTTATGGTTAACAACCAAACGCTTTAACCGTATTAAGCTATCAAGAAAGAATTACTCTCTCATAGGAGTTTTTTTTAAAAGTATAAAAAATTTGCACGATAAAAAAATTTTATCGTGCAAATTTTTTATACTTTTAAAAAAAACTCCTATGAGAGAGTAATTAATTCAAAGGTAGAATATTTCATTTACACTGGAAAGGTTATTGGTTCAAGTCCATATATTACTCACACACAACAAAATACTCTAATAAAAGAATATAAATATAAATTATAATTTATAGTAAATAATATATTATTTAAAAACTAAAGGTACAGTGTTTTTAGTTTAATAAGGATAAAACATCAATCTTCTAAATTGAATATAAAGGTTCAAGTCCTTTAAAACATCATATTACTTAGTTAAAAGAAGACACCATGTTATTATGTTTCTTAATATTGTTGTTATACAAACTTTTTTCAAATAAATTTAGTATTATAATTAGTTGATATATAAATTTAATAAATTTTTATTTAAGAATATCCTATATTTTTTTCTTAATCATAGAAGGTGAGAAGAATAGGATTCGAACCTATGAAATTTTATTATTATAAAAATATAGATTTACAGTCTATTGCTTTCAACCTCTCGGCCATCTTCTCTCATAGGAGTTTTTTTTAAAAGTATAAAAAATTTGCACGATAAAATTTTTTTATCGTGCAAATTTTTTATACTTTTAAAAAAAACTCCTATGAGAGAGTAATTAATTTACTAAGAGGGAGTATAGTTTAATATCTGGTAAAACATATAATTTGCAATTATAAATTATTGGTTCAAGTCCAATTAGTTCCATAAATAAAAAATTTTAAATATTTTTTATTTAAAAAAATTAATTTAAATAATTTTTAGGAGAATAGCTTAATTTGGTAAAGCTTTGGTTTTCAAAACCAATGTTGAAGGTTCGAATCCTTCTTCTCTTGATTAATTATTTTTATTTAGATAATTAATAAAATATTTTAAAAAAATTAAAAATTTTTAAGAAAAAAATGCTTACTTTAAGTAGCCCTTTAGAACAATTTGAAATCATTAATATTATTCCGATTTATTTTTATAATTTAAACTTAAGTTTTACTAATGCTTCATTATTAATGGTTTTTGTTATAATCCTTTCTTTTTTTTGATTAAGTTTAAGTTTTTTTAATGTAAAATTAATTCCAAATTATTGACAATTACTTCATGAAGAATTTTATTTTTTAACTAATAATATTGTTTCAGAAAATTTAAGTTCAAAAGGGGAAATTTACTTTCCATTTATTTTTACTTTACATTTATTTTTATTATTTAGTAATTTATTAGGTATGATTCCTTATAGTTTTACTATTACAAGTCATATAGCTTTTACATTTGCGTTATCTTTGTCGCTTTTTATTGGAATTAATATTATTGGTTTAAAAACACATGGAATAAATTTTTTCTCCCTTTTTCTTCCTCGAAATGTACCGTTAATCATAATTCCACTTTTAATTACTATTGAATTTTTATCTTATTTAGTAAAAGTATTTACATTAGCTATTCGTTTATTTGCGAATATGACTTCTGGACATACATTATTAAAAATTATTGCAGGATTTGCTTGAACTATGTTAATTTCTGGAGGTTTACTATCAATTTTACATTTAATTCCACTATTCTTACTTTTTATTTTAATTGGATTAGAACTTGCAATTGCAATTTTACAAGCTTATGTATTTACACTTTTAACTTGTATTTATTTAAATGATGTATTAAATTTACATTAAAAATTTTTATTAAAAATAATTTAAAAAAATGCCTCAATTAGATTTTTTAATAGTCCTTCCTCAAATTTTTTGATTAATTACTTGTTTTACATTTTTTTATTTTTTATTAACATATTATTTTTTACCTATTTTTTTAAAAACTATTAAAGCGCGAATAAATTTTATTAAAAATAATCATGTACTTGAATCTCAAATTGCTATACTAGTGATTAATAAACAACAAAATACTTTTCAAAATTTAAATAGAACTTTAAATAAAGTCCGCTTATATCTATTTACTGAATTATTTCATTTAAAATTTAATTTTATTAAAAAACCTTTTAAAAATAATTTTGTAATTTTAAATAAAAAAATTTTAATAGCTTCAACGCATTCATTTTTTTTTTGTAATTCACTTTTACTAAATTCGTTAAAATTTTATCCCTTGTTTTTAAACAAAAGAAAAAAGTTACTCAAGTAAAAAATTTATAATAAAAATGTATTTACTAGTAATTTTTTTACCCTTATGCAGTTCTATAAGTTTAGGATTTTTTGGACGTTGAATTGGATTTTATGGAAGTAGTACTATTTCTATAATATGTTTGTTTTTTTCATTTATCTTTTCAATTCTAATTTTTTTTGAAATTGGTTTAAATGGTCATATTATTTATATTGATTTAATTACGTGAATAATTTCAGATAATATTAATATTAAATGGAATTTTTTATTTGATAATTTAACAGCAATAATGCTTATTATTGTTACTTTTATTTCAATGTTAGTTCATTTATACACAATAGACTATATGAAATTAGATCCACATTTTCAAAGATTTGTTTCTTTTCTAGGAATTTTTACTTTTTTTATGTTAATTCTTATAACTTCAGGAAATCTTTTACAATTATTTTTAGGATGGGAAGGTGTTGGATTAGCTTCTTATTTACTAATAAATTTTTGATTTACTCGTTTAGCAGCTAATAAAGCAGCTTTAAAAGCATTAATTGTTAATCGCATTGGAGATTTAGGAATTTTGTTTGCAATTTTGCTTTTAATTCAAATTTTTGAAGGTACGTTAGATTTTCATATTTTATTTTCTTTGATACCATTAATTAATAATTATTTTATTCATCTTTTTATTTATGATTTTCATTATTTATCGCTTATTAGTTTTTTTTTAATAATTGGAGCAATTGGAAAATCCGCACAATTAGGTTTACATACTTGATTACCTGACGCAATGGAAGGACCAACTCCTGTTTCAGCGTTAATTCATGCTGCAACAATGGTGACTGCTGGAGTTTTTTTAATTATTCGTTTTTCTCCTATAATCGAATTTTCACCAATAATGTTAAACTTTTTAACTTTAATAGGCGCTTTTACTGCTTTTTTTGCTGCATTTACAGGGATATTTCAGCATGACATAAAAAAAGTAATTGCTTACTCTACATGTAGTCAATTAGGATATATGATATTTTGTTGTGGATTATCACATTATAATATAAGTTTATTTCATTTATTTAACCATGCTTTTTTTAAAGCTCTTTTATTTTTAAGTGCAGGTTCTATTATCCATGCTATTAATGATGAACAAGATATGCGACGTATGGGATCTTTAGTTTCATTTTTACCAATTACTTATTCGTTAATGCTAATTGGTTCTTTAGCACTAACAGGTTTTCCTTTTTTAACAGGTTTCTATTCAAAAGATATAATTTTAGAAATTACTAATTTATTTTATAATTCTAATTTATCGCTATTTTTTGGAATTTTAGCTTGCTGATTTGGAATTTTAGCAGCTTTTTTTACTTCATTTTATTCATTTCGTTTATTTTATTTAACGTTTTTAAATAATTCAAATATTTCTCGTAAATTTATTTATACAGTTAAAGAATCATCATATCTTACAATTTTTGTTCTAAGTCTTTTAGCTATATGTAGTATTTTTATAGGATTTTTTTTTAAAGAATTTTTTTTGGGATTAGGAGTTGACTGTTGAATTAACACTATATTTACATGACCTGAAAATCATTATTTTTTAGAAAGTGAATTTTTGGATATTAAATTTAAGTGACTTCCTTTCTTATTTACTTTATTTGGTTTTTTTTCCGCAACATTTTTAAATTTATCAAAGTTAAAATTTTTATCAAAGTTAAAATTTTTAAATTTTTTGTTTTTTTTAATAAATAAGAAATGATTTTTTGATTTTATTTTTAATAGAATTTTTGTTTATCCATTATTAACATTTGGATATTGAATATCTTATAAAAATTTAGATCGCGGTTTTTTCGAATTAAGTGGTCCTGTTGGGTTAAGTTTTTTAACTAAAAAAATTTCGATTTTTATTATTTCTTTACAAACTGGACAATCAACACATTATATTTATTTTTTTATAATTTCTTTGTCTTTAATTTTTTCATATTTTATTTTTTTATCTTCGACTATCTTTCATTTAATTATTATTTTCTTCATTGCAATATTTTATATTTTTTAAATATTGTTGAGTTCATAGCTTAAAGGTTAGAGCGTACGCGTGTGCCATGTTTGGTGATTAATAACTTTTAGTACCAATAAATTTAATTTTGTTATAAGGGAAGATCTTATTATACAAATTTTGTATATTGACTAATTTATATTTTAATAAAAAAAATTTTATTAAAATAAAGCTAAATTAGTTAGAAAAAATTAATATATAGAAAACAAACAGAAATTTATTGAAAACAAATTTTTTTCTAATTTATTTTTTTATTAAATAAAAGTTTTACTATAAATTACAAAAGCGTGCTAGAAAAAATTTATGGTCTTTTTTGTAAAATAAATTTCTTATTAATTTAAATATAGAAAATTGAAAATATGGTTTTTACTTGAAAAAATAAACTATTTTAAGTAATTTAGGAAAATTTTTTAAGCTAAAATTTTTTTGTAATGAAAAAATTATGCTAAAATTTTTAATAAGCTATATGATAAATTAATTATCATGTATAGTTTAAAACAACGTTAATTATTAAAATAAATAATTTTCGATTGTAACTTGATAAGCGTAAGGTTGATCGTTCAAATCGATCTGAACTCAAAAACTAATAAAAAATTTATTATAGAAATTTTTGATAATACAATTATGTTTATTTTTTCTTTTAATCCATTGTTATTAACTTTAAATTTACCTTTATTAGGAATCTTCATTTTAATATTTTTCATTTCAGACTCAGAAAAAAATTTTATAAAGATTTTTTCATTTATCGTAACTGCATTAACTTTTCTTTCGTCTTTATTACTTTGAATAAATTTTACTGATTTAACTTTTCAATTTCAATTTTTACAAACTTATCGTTTAAGTTCATTTTTTAATATAAATTATGCTATTGGCTTAGATGGAATTTCATTATTTTTTTTACTTTTATCAACATTTTTAATAAATTTGTGTATTTTAATTAGTTGAGAAAATCCAAAATTTTTTATTAAAGAATATTTTTTATGTTTTCTTTTCTTAGAATTTTGTTTAATACAAATTTTTTGTGTAATAGACATTTTATTTTTTTATATTTTTTTTGAAAGTGTTTTAATTCCAATGTTTTTAATAATTGGAATTTGAGGTTCCAGAGAACGTAAAATTAAAGCAGCATTTCAATTTTTTTTATATACATTAATAGGATCTTTATTTATGCTAGTCGCAATTATTTTTATTTATTCAATAAAAGGTACTACTGATCTCCTTTCTTTATGATTTACAAATTTTTCATTTAATCTTCAATTAATATTATGAATTCTATTTTTTTTTGGTTTCGCTGTTAAAATTCCGATGATTCCTTTTCATATTTGATTACCTGAAGCTCATGCTGAAGCTCCGACTGCAGGTTCGGTTATTTTAGCAGGAGTACTACTAAAATTAGGAGGTTATGGGTTTTTACGCTTTTCCCTTCCGCTTTTCCCTTCCGCTTGTCTTTATTTTAATCCTTTAATTTTTTTACTTAGTTTAATTGCCATTATTTACGGTTCTTTAACTACTTTACGTCAAATCGATCTAAAAAAAATTATTGCATATTCTTCAATAGCTCATATGGGCTTTGTAACTTTAGGAATTTTTTCACTTAATATTAATGGAATTGAAGGGAGTATTATTTTAATGTTAAGTCATGGATTAATTTCTAGTGCAATGTTCTTTTGTATAGGAATTCTTTATGATCGTTACAACACGCGAATTTTAAAATATTTTAGTGGTTTAAATCACGTAATGCCATTATTTGTAATATTTTTTATGTTTTTTTCATTTTCAAATATCAGCTTTCCTGGAACTAGTAATTTTATAGGAGAACTTCTTATTTTAATAGGCTTATCAAAAATTAGTTTTATTCTAGTTAGTTTTGCGCTTATAGGAGTTATACTTTCAGCTAGTTATACTATTTGACTTTTAAATAGAATTAGTTTTGGTTTATTAAATATTTATTATTTTAATCAATTTCAGGATATTTCTCGTCGAGAATTTTATATAATGTTTATTTTAAGTTTTGTTATTTTATGATTAGGAATTTTTCCGAATTCATTTTTATACGAAATTAATTTTTCGATTTTAAATCTTTTTAAATTATTTTTTTAAAATTTAATTTTTATTATATGTTTTTTTGATTTTTTCGATATTTTTTTTTGGTTTTTATAATAATTTCTTTATTTTTCGATTTTGAGTTCTTTTTATTATTACTAAATTTAATTTTTATTCATTTTTTTTATGGTTTATATTCTATAATAAAAGATTATATTCATCAAATAGAAATTAAATTTTTCTTAAATTTGTTAATTCGTTTAATATTTTTCTTTATTTTAAATATTTGTATAGAACTATGATTTTAAATATTTTTTATCTTAATATTTATTCACTTATTTCAGAATTTTTTTTATTTTTAATTGTTTGTTTCTGTTTACTTTTTGGTTCAATTTATAGTAATTCTTTATTATTGCAATTTCCAATTTTAACTAAATCTATTCGTTTTTTTGTTTTACAAGGGTTAGTTTTTAGTTTTATTTTATTAATAACTACAACTCCTCTTTTTTTTATTTATTGAAATAATTTATTAATAAATGATTCTTTAGCGTTTTATAGTAAAGTTTTAATTTTATTTTTTTCAATTATTTGATTTTTAATTTTTCCAATTTTAAAAACTATTTTGAATTTTGAATTTTGAATTTTAATTTTATTAAGCATTATTGCATTATCTTTACTTTTACAAGCTTTTGATTTACTTTCCATTTATTTACTTATTGAGTTTTTAAGTTTAACTTTTTACATTTTAACTAGTATTAATCGAAATTCTGAATTTTCTACAGAATCTGGTTTAAAATATTTTATTTTAGGCGCTTTTACTTCTTCATTACTTTTATTTGGTTTTGTATTATTATATAATTTTACGGGATTAACGAATTTGCAAGATTTTTTGATTTTTTTTACTAATTATTCAACAATTTCAAATCATATATTTAATTTAGATTTAGGGCTTTTTTTAAGTATTTTTTGTATTTTAACAGCTTTATTATTTAAATTAGGTGCAGCGCCTTTTCATTTTTGGGTTCCTGATGTATACGAAGGTGCAATGAATTCAATAACAGGTTTTTTTGCTTTATTACCAAAAATTGCAATTTTAATTTTAATTTTACGTTTCATTTTTCTTACATTTGGTAGTTTATTTTTCTCAAATATTTCGTTTTTTTTAATAATTTGTACTTTTTTATCAAGTTTATTTGGAACGTTTGGTGCTTTTTTACAAACAAAATGAAAACGTTTTATTGCTTTTAGTTCAATAACCCATATTAGTTTTTTTTTACTTAATTTATGTTCTTTTAATTCCGAACATTTAATTTATTTATTTATCTATCTAATTATCTATCTAATTATGTCTTCTTCTTTTTTCGCTTTCTTTTCTATTTTAAAGAATTTCAAATTTCCTAATAATTTTACTTTGCGATTTTTAAATTCATTAATCTTTTTAAATCTTACAAATCCATCTCTTGCTGTTTTGTTTACTATTATTTTATTTTCATTTGCAGGTATTCCTCCTTTAGCAGGTTTTTTTGCAAAATATTTTATTTTATATTCTGCAATTTCATCTTCTTTTTATTTTTTAGTAGTTAGTATTTTAATACTAAATTGTATTTCTTGTTTTTATTATATTAATTTAATAAAAAAAAATTATTTTCATCCGATTAATTTTGCTTATTTACCTATAGTTAATTCTTTGGCAAAAGCAGAAACTTTAATCATTTTTATTATTTTATTATTTTTAATTATGTTTTTTATTGTAGAATTTGATAGTATTTTTTTATTTTCAAATTTATTACGCAGTGCATTTTTAAATTAAAATTTTTTTATAATGTATATTTTTTTAAAAATCCTTTCATTAATTCTACCTTTATTAATTGCAATTGCTTATATGACACTTGCTGAACGGAAAGTTATGGGAGCAATTCAACGAAGAAAAGGTCCTGATATTGTAGGTATTTTTGGGTTATTACAACCTTTAGCTGATGGTTTAAAATTATTTGTAAAAGAAACAATTTTACCTTCTAGTGCAAACGCAAATATTTTTATTTTAGCTCCGATTTTAACATTTTTATTTGCTTTATTATCTTGATGTGTAATCCCTTTTGCAGAAGGTTTAGTTTTTGCTGATTTAAATGTAGGCGTTTTATATCTTTTAGCAATTTCTTCTTTAGGAGTTTATGGAATTATTATTGCTGGTTGGTCTAGTAATTCAAAATATGCATTTCTTGGTGCATTACGTTCGACAGCACAAATGATTTCTTATGAAGTTTCTATTGGTTTACTTATAATAACTGTTTTATTATGTGCAGGTTCTTTAAATTTTTCTACAATTGTATTAGCTCAACAAGATATTTGATTTATTATTCCTCTTTTTCCCGTAGCACTAATGTTTTATATTTCAATTTTAGCAGAAACTAATCGAGCACCTTTTGATTTACCAGAAGCGGAAGCGGAATTAGTTGCTGGATATAATGTTGAATACTCTGCAATGGGTTTTGCATTATTTTTTTTAGGTGAATATGCTAATATGATTTTAATGAATGGATTAACTGTTCTTTTATTTTTTGGTGGTTGACTTCCCATATTTCCAATAACTTTTCTTTTTTGAATTCCCGGATCAATTTGATTTGGCTTCAAACTTACTATTTTATTATTTGGATTTATTTGAGTGCGCTCTTCTTTTCCACGTTATCGATATGATCAATTAATGCGTTTAGGTTGAAAAATTTTTTTACCGCTTTCATTAAGTTACATATTTATAATAAGCAGTAGTTTAATAATTTTTGATTGGTTAGTTTAATTTTAAAATTTTTTAGTTAAAAAATGAATCTTATTTTTTATGAATATTTTTTTATTTTCGTTTTTTTTTTATTTTCGTTTTTTTTATCCCTTTTACTATTTTTTCTTTCTTATTTACTTGTTTTCCAAAAAGCAGATCAAGAGAAATTAAGTGCTTATGAATGCGGTTTTAATCCTTTTGAAGATGCACGTATGACTTTTGATATTCGATTTTATTTAGTTGCAATTTTATTTTTAATTTTTGATTTAGAAATTAGTTTTCTTTTCCCATGAGTTATTTCATTAAAAACAATAGATTTTTTTGGTTTTGGAATCATGATTTTTTTTTTATTAATTTTAACTTTAGGATTTATTTATGAATGGTTTAAAGGAGCTTTAGAATGAGAATAAAATAAATTAATTTATTAACAAAATTTTTTAAAAAATTAAATTTCGTAATTGCCTGAAACCAATAGAATTCAAATGCAAAAATTTAATAATTAATAATACTGTAATAAAATATTTATGGGAAGGTAAATGTTGTTAATAAAAAAAATTAGAATTGAAAAAATAAATGAAATTATATTTTCTATTAATTTTGTTTACTCAAAATAATATCTTTATAACTTTAACTACTTTAAAAGGAGAAGTAATTTTATGAAACTCACTCGGTAGTTTAAAAATAAAAGGTTTAAAAAAATTAAGTAATTCGCTTATTAAAAATTTTATTTTTATAAATTTAAATCAACTAAAATTTCAAAAAGAACTCAAAATTCATGTTAAATTAAAAGGTTATAATAAATTAAAAAAACTTTTTATAAGATTTCTAATACTTTTTTTACAAGAAATCATTTTTTCATTTATAGATAATTCTGCTACACCAATGAATGGTTGCAAATGAAAAAAAAAACGACGTTTATAAGTGTATATATTCATATATTAACGAGATAGTTTAATAGGTTAGAACATTAGAATCATAATCTAATAATTATTGGTTCAAGTCCAATTCTCGTTAAATTTATAAAATAATTTATTTATTTTTATTGGCTAGAAAGCAAAATGGTGATGCATAAGATTGCAAATCTTTTTTTAATTGGTTCGAATCCAATTCTAGCTTATGATAAAAAATTAAAAACTTTTTGAGAGGTTAAAAAATTAAAATTTTTTTAAAAAATTATGAATATTACTTTACAAAGTGCGAAAATGATTGGCGCAGGGTTAGCAACTATTGGATTAACTGGTGTAGGTGCTGGTGTAGGAATTGTATTCGGTTCTTTAGTGATGGCATACGCAAGAAATCCATCGTTAAAACAACAATTATTCGGTTATACAATTTTAGGATTTGCTTTAACTGAAGCAGTTGCTTTATTTGCATTAATGATGGCTTTTTTAATTTTATTTACTTAATAAATAATTTTTATGTACATAGAGTATAATGTAAGTTGGTTAACATAGTTACTTTGGGAGTAAAAAAGTGTAGGTTCGAATCCTACTACTCTAACATTTTATTAGATGAATGGCCGAGAGGTTGAAAGCATCAATTTTGAAAATTGAAATAAGAATATCTTATCATAGGTTCGAATCCTATTTCATCTAAAAATTACCAAAATAACACAAAATTAAAAGTTTTGTCTAGATAGCTCAGTTAGGTTAGAGCATAAGATTGAAAATCTTTGTGTCATAGGTTCGAATCCTATTCTGGACAAAAAAATTTTTAAATGTTTTTACGCTCTTCTTTTTGTTCATTGAAACCTTTCTCACCTCATTTAACAATTTATCTTAATCAATCATCATCTATTTTTTCAATTCTCCATCGTTTTTCTTCTTTATTAATTCTAGTTTTATTTTTTTACTTCATTTTTCTCTATTTCTTAATATTAAATTTATTTTTTTATAATTTATTAATTTTATCTACTTTAGTATTTTTTATTTATAATCTTACTTATTTATTTATTTTAAAATTAGGATGTTTTCATATATTAAATGGTTTAAAAATAATTTTTTGGAATTTTAATATTGTACAAAATTTTAATTTTTTAATATTTTATAACAAATTAATTGCAATTTTATTTTTAATTTTTATTATTTTTATTTAATAAAATTTTTTTTCAAATTTACTAATGTTTTTACAAAAAGTAGAAAAATTTTTCTTTGATGATACATATTATGTAAATTCAAACTTTTTTTATATACGAATTTATCGATGAAATCCTTATTTAAATCTAAAACCATGATTTAATATTTTTCCTTTAAAATTAAAAAATTTAAAACAAATCATGGTTTTAGATTTACTTTTTTTTATTAAAAATAATTATGATTCAACATTAACTTTTCGTCGTTCATGTCGTGAAGGAATTTGCGGTAGTTGTTCAATGAATATTAACGGAGTTAATTCGTTAGCTTGCTTAAAAAATTTTAATCCAAAAATTTCACAATTTTTAACGATTTATCCTTTACCTCATATGTTAATTTTAAAAGATTTAATTTGTGATCTAACAAATTTTTATAATCAATATCGTTTAATCAAACCATGATTGATTCGTAAAAAAAAATCTAATAATATACATCTAAGAGTTAATAAAGAAGAAATTTTACAATCAAAAATTGATCGTTTTGTACTAGATGGTTTATATGAATGTATTTTATGTGCTTGTTGTTCAGCAAGTTGTCCTAGTTATTGATGAAATTATGATAAATATTTAGGCCCTGCTATTCTTCTTCAAACATATAAATGATTAATTGATTCACGTGATTCTGAACAAAAAGTTCGTATAAATTTTTTAAATAATTCCATGCGAATATCAAAATGTCATGGAATCACAAACTGCACAAAAGTATGTCCTAAAAATTTAAATCCTGCACAAATTATAAATTTTTTGAAATACTTTTCAAAAATTTAATAAAATATTTATATATTATTGGTGAAGAGAGCTAGGTAGGTTAAGCGTTAGTTTGTGATTCTAAATTTCATAGGTTCAAATCCTATTCTTCGCCCATAAAAATCATTAAAAAGTTTATGTATTTTGAAAATCTTTTATTTTTTTTATTTTATCTATTTATTGTAAGTTCTGCATTATTAGTTATTGTTTCAGAAAATTCTGTTTATTCTGTTTTATTTTTAATTTTAACATTTTTTAATGTTATTTTTTTATTACTTTTTTTAGGGGCAGAATTTTTAGCATTTTTATTACTTATTGTTTACGTAGGAGCTATAGCAGTTTTATTTTTATTTGTTGTTATGATGCTAAATATAAAATCACCTCCAAAAATAATTAATTATTTTTTGTTATATTACATACCTTTACTATTAATTATTTTTGTTTTTTTAATAGATTTTATATTTAATTTCTTTTCTTATTTTGATAATTTAAAGAATTTATCAATTCAATTACAATTTACAAATTGAATTTTACAACTTTCAGGAATTACTAATATTGAATCTATTGGAAATGTTTTATATACACGATATTCTTTTCTTTTCATAATTGCAGGATTTGTTCTTTTAGTTGCAATGATTGGAGTTATTGTTTTAACAATTCATCAAAAAACACTTTTTTTATTAAAAAAACAGAATATTAATTATCAAAATTTTCGTGAATCAAAAAAAATTATTAAATTTATTCAACTTCGAAATTAATTTCGAATGAACAGGTATGATGAAATTGGTAAACATATTAGATTTAGATTCTAAATTACAGTAATGTTAGTGTGGGTTCGAATCCCTCTACCTGTATTTACAAAATTATGTTTATTTATTATCTGTAATATTTTCTTTTATATAAAAGAAAATATTACAGATAATAAATAAACATAATTTTGTAAATACAGGTAGAGGGATTCGAACCCACACTAACATTACTGTAATTTAGAATCTAAATCTAATATGTTTACCAATTTCATCATACCTGTTCATTCGAAATTAATTTCGAAGTTGAATAAATTTAATAATTTTTTTTGATTCACGAAAATTTTGATAATTAATATTCTGTTTTTTTAATAAAAAAAGTGTGAGAAGAATAGGATTCGAACCTATGATATCTTCGAAATTATTTTTTATTTTGTAAATATAACAATTTAGCAAATTGCCGCTTTCAACCTCTCGGCCATCTTCTCTATTTTTTCATTAAAATTTTTTCTAATTGTCCTAAGCTAGGAACAATTACTAAAAAATAAAAAAAATAAAAAATACTTAAAATTTGTCCTATTAAAATATATGGATCTTCAACAGGCATTCCTCCAATTCAACCAAGTAATAAACAACAACTTATTAAACTTCAATAAAAGAATTTATATAATGGTCGAAAACGTGAACTGCGAATTTCTGTACTATGTAATCAAGGTAAAGCAATTAAAATTAAAATTGAAAGTAACATTGCAATAACACCTCCTAATTTATGTGGAATACTGCGTAAAATAGCATAAAAAGGTAAAAAATACCATTCTGGAACAATATGAGTTGGTGTAACCATTGGATTAGCTTCAATGTAATTATCAGAATGTCCCAGTATATTAGGAAAGAAGAAGAGAAAGAAGAGAAAGAAGAGAAAGAAGAGAGAAAGGCCAAACAAATCTTTGACTACAAAATAAGGAAATAAATTAATTTTATCTGAAATTGATTCAATTCCTAAAGGATTGCCTGAACCTTCTTGATGTAATAGTGCAATATGAATTAATGAAAAAGCAACAATTACAAAAGGTAATAAGTAATGTAAACTAAAAAATCTATTTAGTGTTGCATTATCAACAGAAAATCCTCCTCAAAGTCAAAAAACTATATAATTTCCAATTTTAGGAATTGCAGAAACTAAATTAGTAATTACAGTAGCTCCTCATAAACTCATTTGTCCTCATGGTAAAACATATCCAATAAAAGCAGTAATTATCATAATTAATAAAATTAAAATTCCAATAACTCAAACTCATTGTTTAGGTTTTGTATATGAACCAAAATATAATCCACGAAAGATATGAAAATAAACAACGATAAAAAACATTGAAGCACCATTAGCATGCATATAGCGAATTAATCATCCAAAATTAACGTCACGCATTATATGTTCAACACTATAAAAAGCGAAATTAATATGTGGAGTATAATGCATTGCTAAAAAAATCCCAGTAATTAATTGAATAATTAAACATATTAAAGAAAGAAATCCAAAATTTCATGCGTAATGTAAATTAATTGGAGTAGGATAAGCAATCGCATGATTATTAATTAAATGAAAAATTGGAAATTTTATAATTCTCATGATTATAACAAATTAATTGATTAAATTTTTTAATAAAAATAAAACATACTCGCTATTGGATTCGAACCAATAACTTTTTTAAAAGAATGAATTTTAAATTCATCGTGTTTACCTTTTTTCACCAAGCGAGTAAATTATTAAATTTTTTTTATAACGTAAAAGGATTCGAACCTTTAAATGATAACATCAAAAGTTAATGCCTTACCAATTTGGCGATACGTTAAAATAAAAAAGCGAGTAAGGAGAATTGAACTCCTAATATTAGTGTGGAAAACTAAAGATTTACCAAATTAATCTATACTCGCTTTTTTATTTTAAATTTTTCTAATTAAGATTAATTTATTTATTAAATTAAGTGTTTGAAAACGCTTAATTTGTAGAGTATTTCCATAAAACTTTAGTAATAAATTAATCATTTTTATTTTTTTAAATAAAAATAATATTATTAATTTAAAATATTCTTTTTCTAATTGATTTAAATAAACTAATTTATTTAAAAAATTATTTTTTTCTTTAATATTTAAATAAACAATAAATTGAGTTAAAAATTTAATTGAAAATTTTAAATAATATTTTTTTAAGAAATTAATATTTTTTTTAAAATTAATAATTTTTTTATTAATTTCTTTTTTTTGATTTAATTTATTAAAAACTAAATTAATTGAGGTTAATAATGAATCTTTGATAACTAAACTTTTTTTTTCAAAATATGAATTTAAAGTGATTCCTAACTGTTCAGAAATAACAAAACAAAAACTTGCAAAACTTAATAGAATTAAAAATTCTTCATTGAATAAAAAAAGTTTGTTAGTTATAACAAAAACAAATAAAATAACAAAAACAAAAGTAAATTTCATAAAAAATTTTTATTTTTTACATACCTCCTCATCAATAAATTGAAACAAATAAAAAAAGTCAAACTACATCAACAAAATGTCAATATCATGCTGCAGACTCAAAACCAAAATGATGTTGCTGAGTCAATTGAAAATTAAAAAAACGTAATAAACAAACAATTAAAGAAATTGTTCCAATTAAAACATGAAATCCATGAAATCCAGTAGCTAAATAAAAAGTACTACCATAAATTCCGTCTGATAATCGAAAATCCGCCATTTTATATTCAAAACCTTGCAATAATGTAAACAAAATAGCTAAAATAATTGTTAAACTTAAACTTAAAATAACTTGCGATTTAATATTAGAAATTAATGCATGATGACATCATGTTACTGTACATCCAGATAATAATAAAATTAATGTGTTCAAAAATGGAATTTCTCAAGGATTTAAAACATAAATACCTTTTGGCGGTCAAATTGATCCAAGTTCAATGGAAGGCGAAATACTATTATGAAAAAACGCTCAAAAAAACGCAACAAAAAAAAATATTTCTGAAACAATAAATAATAAAATTCCATAACGTAAGCCCTGTTGTACAAGACCTGTATGATGCCCTTCAAAATTTGATTCACGTGAAACATCACGTCATCAAACGAACATAATTAAAAAAAGAAAAAAAATACTTAAAAAAAGTAAAAATTTACCATAAATAAAAAAATGAAAATATAAAACTGCACTAATAGTACATGAAAATGCAGCTAGTGACGCAAAAAAAGGTCAGGGACTAGGGTCAACAAGATGAAAAGGATGTTTTTGATAAGATTTTTTTGCAAAAAAAAGCATAAACTTTAAGTCTTTTAGCGAGGATTTTTTCAGTGAAAGAATTTTTTAATTGTCAAAGATACTAATTGTTTGAAACGAATCAAAAAAATTGTAGACGATTTAGATAATAATAAAACAATAAATAATATAAACAAAATGCCTTTTAAAAAAAATGGAATTTTCATTAAATGTCAAATTTGTTAGCTAATCAAGTAATATAATTTTTTAGATTAGTTGCTTCTATAACAATGGGCATAAATCCATGATTTATTCCACAAATCTCACTACATTGACCATAATATAAACCTTCACGTTTAACAAATAATGACGCTTGATTTAAACGACCAGGAATTGCATCACATTTTATTCCTAATGAAGGAACAGCTCAGCTATGTAAAACATCTGAAGCGGATACAATGATTCGTATATGTGTTTGAATTGGAATAATCATACGATTATCTACTTCTAGAAGTCTTAATTGTCCTACAAATAAATCTTCTTCTGGAATCATATAACTATCAAAATTAATTGGTTCGTATTCTTCATTAATATAATCGGAGTATTCATAACTTCAATATCATTGATGTCCTAATGCTTTTATAGTAATTGTAGGTGAAACAATTTCATCCATTGCGTAAAGTAAGGAAAAAGAAGGAATTGCAATAACTATTAAAATTAAAGCAGGAGTTGTTGTTCAAATAATTTCAATGAAAATTCCATGAGTTAAATTTGATGAAATTTTATTTTGCGAAGTTTCAAATAATCATAATGTACGAATTAGCATTCAAGTAACAAAAATCGAAATTACACAAATAAAAAACATTAAATCATGATGTAAGTTAATGATTCCTTCCATAATAGGTGTAGCTGGATCTTGAAAACCTAATTGTCAGGATTCTGGACTATCACATAAACTTTTATTTAATAAACTAAAAATCAATAATATAAAAAATTTCATTGTTCTTTTATTTTTTAGTAAGAATAGTTTCAACAATTAATGGAGTTTCTTCGAAAGTATGATAAGCAGGGGGGGAAGAAATTACTCATTCTAGACTTGAAGTACCTTTAAAGTTTTTTAAATTTGATCATGGTTCATTAACACAAACGTTTTTTGAAGTAATTGCTTCAAAAACTAAATAAAAAAAAAAAAATGTACTTAATAAAGCAATATAAGATCCATAAGATGCAATAATATTTCAACTAAAATAAGCATCAGGATAATCTGGAATTCTTCGTGGCATTCCAGCTAAACCTAAAAAATGCATAGGCATAAAAGTTAAATTTACTCCAATAAAAGTTGATCAAAAATGAATTTTCCCTAAAACCTCCGAATATTGAACTCCTGTAATTTTTCCAAATCAATAATAAATTCCTCCAAAAATTGCGAAAACAGCTCCCATAGACAATACATAATGAAAATGAGCTACAACATAATATGTATCATGTAAACTTATATCAAGTCCTGAATTTGCTAAAATAATACCTGTTAAACCTCCAATTGTAAATAAAAAAATAAAGCCAATAGCAAATAACATTGGAGTTTTAAAAATTATTGAACCTTCTCACATAGTAGCAATTCAACTAAAAATTTTGATTCCAGTTGGTACTGCAATAATCATTGTAGCAGCTGTAAAATATGCACGAGTGTCAACATCTAACCCTACAGTATACATATGATGTGCTCAAACAATAAATCCTAAAATTCCAATAGAAACCATTGCATAAACCATACCAATATATCCAAAAACAGGCTTATTAGAAAATGTTGAAACAATATGACTTATCATTCCAAATCCAGGAAGAATTAAAATATATACTTCTGGATGACCAAAAAATCAAAATAAATGTTGATATAAAATTGGATCTCCTCCTCCAGAAGGATCAAAAAAAGTTGTATTAAAATTTCTATCAGTTAATAACATAGTAATAGCACCTGCTAATACTGGAACAGCAAGTAATAATAAAAAAGCTGTAACAAAAATAGATCATACAAATAATGGAATGCGATAAAATGTTTGTCCAGGATTTCGCATATTAATAATCGTTGAAATAAAATTAATTGCTCCTAAAATCGAAGACGCTCCTGATAAATGTAAACTAAAAATTGCTAAATCTACAGATGCTCCGGAATGACTTTGAATAGAACTTAAAGGAGGATAAACTGTTCATCCAGTACCTGTCCCAACTTCAACAATAGATGAAAGTAATAATAAACATAACGAAGGTGGTAGTAATCAAAATGAAATATTATTTAAACGTGGAAATGCCATATCTGGACTTCCAATCATTATAGGAACAAATCAATTTCCAAAACCTCCAATCATAACAGGCATAACCATAAAAAAAATCATTAAAAAAGCATGTGCTGTAATTAATACGTTATAAACTTGATGATTTCCTAGCAATAAAGTATTTCCAGGTTGTGATAATTCCATACGAATCAGCAAAGACATACAACCTCCTAAAACTCCGGCAAAAGCACCAAAAATTAAGTATAAAGTTCCTATATCTTTATGATTTGTTGAAAAAATTCATCGCGAAATTGTTTGTAATTTAATTATCATAATAAACTATTATTTTTTTATTTTAGTTACGAAAATTTTAATATACGAGAGAGACGGGACTTGAACCCGCACCTTTTAATGCGACAGACTAACACTCAAACCTATTGAGTTTCTCTCCCTATGAATCAAATTAAAAAATAGTTTTTAATTTTATTATTTTTTTTTTATCCAATTGCTTTTGTAATTTAATTGCTTTTGTAATTGAAAATGTTTTTAATTCAAATAAGATAAAACCTTTTTTATAATATCCAAAAGAATGGCAGATTTCACCTTTTCCTTTTCCCATACGAGATTCTAATGGAAGTTTTGTTGCTGAATAAAAACATTTTGAATTAAAAAAAATTTTAACTTTAATTAATGAAATTTTTTTTATAGTTTTTAAAATAATTAATTTTAACAAGCTTTCTTGAGAATCATTAATGCAGCATGTTTGGTTAATTTTAAAACCTATAGCTCCAATTTTTAAAATATGTTTTTTAAAAGTCAATAATCGCTTAAATTTAAAATGATTTTTTTTTTGAATATTATTATTTTTCATAAATTTTTTTAAAAAAATTTTGCAGGTTTAATGAATGAAAAGTCAAATTTTTAAATTACTAATTCCTAATTTCGTATAAAAAGAATGGTTAAAAAAATAAATGGAATTGGTTAAATTAGTTGAATTAATTTTTCCATCTTTAACAAATAAGCGACTTGCCATTTCATTTTTTGTTGATTCATAACGTCCCTTTAATTGAATTTTAAATCCAATAAATTTACTTTGTTTAAATCCTTTTTTTGAAATTGTTATAATTGATTGAAATTTATTTTTTTTTAATAATAAAATTAATAAATTATATATTTTTTTAGGTGAATTTGTTTTATTATTAATCAAATATAAAATATAACTTTTTAAAAATATCGTAGAAAAATAATGATTTTTTTCTAGATAAAAATGAAAATGAAAAGATAAACGAGAATTTATATTATGTTGTCAAATTTTTAAAAAAAGCTGATGAAATTTAATAAAAAAAGCATAATTTAAAGAAACTAAAGAAAAAATTAAAAATATATGACTTGAAAAAATAAAATTTTGAGTTTTTGTAATAAAATATAAAGTATTAAAATTTAATTGTTTATTAAAAATTTTTATTAATGAAAATAAAAAAAAAAAATCATTTTTTGAAAAAAATGAAAATTTTCCATAAGATTGAAATTGATTAGCTCATAATGCAGTTAAAGCTAAACATTTACCAGATAAATTAATTTTTTTTGTCATTTTTTTTTTGGTTAAGTTAATTAAAAATTTTTTGACTAATTCGTATCTATAATTGTTTTATTACTAAAAATTAAAATTAGACCGATCTATCTTTTTTTCGAAAAGAATATTCAAAAAAATTGAAAAGTTATTTTTATACTATTGATTCTTTCAGTATTTAAATTAAACTAACGTAACTACTTGACATAAAACAATATTAAATTTTTAATCAATTCATCAGTGGTTAATATATTTTGGTCCTCTCGTACTAAAAATAATTCTTTTAATTCTTTTAATTTACAATAGATAGGGACCGAACTGTCTCACGACGTTCTGAACCCAACTCACGTACCTTTTTAACTAGCGAACAACTAGACCCTTGAAATTAATTTCAATTTCAGGATAAGATGAGTCGACATCGAGGTATCAAACCATGATTTCAATACGAACTTTAAATCATGATGAATCTGTTATCCCTAGAGTTCCTTTTATTTGTTGAACGAATTTAATTCCACACTTAAATTCGGGTCACTATAGCTGACTTTCGTCCTAACTTAATTAATTAATTTTGTTATCAGGCAAAAAAATAATTATTATACTTAAAAAATTTTACCTTTGCACACCTCCGTTACTTTTTAGGAGGTACTCATCCCAAGTAAACTTTCTTTTTTACACTTTCTTTAAAAAAATTTTAAATTAGCTATAAATATTATAAAAATGGTATTTCAAACAAGTTATTTACTCCCATTTATTCTATTTTAATAACAAATTTATTCACAATGTAAAATAAAAGTAAAGGATCTAGGGTCTTTCCGTCTTATTGTAAAAAATTCACATTTTCATGAATATTGTAATTTCACTGAATTTATATTAGAGACAGTAAAGCAATCGTTAAGCCATTCATGCAGGACGGAATTTACCCGCCAAGGAATTTCGCTACCTAAGGATTCTTATAGTTAGAACCGCCGTTTACTTAAATTTATTATTAAGTTTATGAATCTTTATATTTCATTTTTAAGCACTGGGCAGGCTTCAAACTCTATACATCTTTTTGAAATTAGCAGAGTCCTGTGGTTTTGGTAACCAGTCGTTGCTTTTGTGTTTATGTTATCTTACTTCTAGCAGACATCTTTTTTAGCGAACATACAAGATTAATTTGCCAAGTTCCTTTAATATAATTTTTTCACTCATATAAAAAACCAGTGTCGGATTTAGTACGGTTTATTTTAATTGTTTTTTTCTTGAAGAATTTTGTTTACTTCTTAATTTATTTATTTATTTAAGAAATTATAACAATTTTCTTTTTTTGCTTATTTATTAACAGCACAATTAGTACAAAATTTTTATTATCTATCAAAATAACTATTCAGTAAAAAATTTTTAAGAACCGACTCACTCAATGAAGTTTAAAGTACATTGAAAACCTATTTTTTTATGATTATGATTTTTACATAATTTTCGTTACTCATGTCAGCATTCGCATTTTTGTATTATTATAACGATTACTCTTTATAAATAAACTAACAAAACGTTTCACTACCATATATTATAAATATATTCGCTGTTTCGGTTTATACTTTTATATCTAAAATTTTTAGTTTCAGAAGAAAAAACAATGAGCTAAAACGCTTTCTCAAATAAAAAGCTGCTTCTAAGCCTATTAAAAATATTTAAATTTACTAAAACCTTTTTTTCATTATATATAATTTAATACCTTAACAAACGATTTGGATTGTTTTCCTTTTGTCGTAAAACCTTTTCGCTTTACGACTGACTATCATTTATTTTTATGAAAAATTATTAATTTTTAAGTTAAAAATTATATTTTGAAAAATTTTTTACTTTACATTAATAAATTTATTATAATGATGCTGTACTAAAATACATTTCGTGAAAAACCGGCTATAACCAAGTTTGATTAGCCTTTCACTCCTAATTACAAATTTTCTCTACATTTTGCCACATGTAAGAGTGCAGTCTTTATTTAATTATTACATTAAAAGCAACTTATTCATAATTAGATCACTTGGTTTCAGGTCTAATAATTATAACTTTTTATAAATTTTTTTATTAAATTTTTTTGCTATAACTTTTAACTTACTGACTCGTTCTGCAAAAAGCATCTTGTTGTATATTTTTACTTCAAGTAATTAACTAGACATTCAAATTTTTTCAAATTTTTTCAAATTTTTTCAAATTTATTTCACAATACTCGTTTACTATCGATTAAATTATATTTTTAAGTTTAGAAGGTGGTTCTCCTCTTTTCTTGTGATACATTATCACTTTACTTATTTTTAAATATTAATAAAATTTTTTACAGGACTAAAACCTTTTTTTGTAAATAAAAATTTTTAAAAATTTTATTAATATTTTTTACTTAATTTTTACGTTCACTCACCGTTATTGATAAATTTTCGGTTGATTTATTTTAATTGTTACTAAGATGTTTCACTTCACAATAATTAAAAAATTTTGTTTTTTAACTAGGAAATTTATAAATCACAAGTCTAAACCTCATTATAATTTTTCGAGACGTTTCGTCCTTTTTTATATAATTTACCAATTTTGCTTTTAAATGCCTTTATAAAATAATATTAATTAATTCCTTAACCAAAACTTAACCTTTCATTAAATTCATAAATTCAATAGTAATATTATATCGTACACGATAATAAACTACTAAAATTGCAAGTCCTATTGAAGATTCTGCAGCAGCAACAGTCAAAATTAATAATGAAAATATTTGACCTGTTATATCATCTAAATAAAAAGATGAATAAATTAAATTAAAACTAATTGAAAGAAAAATCATTTCAAGAGACATAAGCATAATAAGAATATTTTTTTGATTAAAAAGTATTCCTAACAAACTAATAAAAAAAAGTGTTAAAAAAACACTAAAATTATTTAAAAACATTATATTAAAAAATTTTAATTTTATTGAAATAGTAGAAAGTTTTTTGTATTTTTATATTCCAGCCACAGGTTCCCCTACGGCTACCTTGTTACGACTTCACTCCAGTCTTCTCATTACTTTAAAACTTTTCTAATTTTTCGAGTAAATTTGATTTCCATAGTGTGACGGGCGGTGTGTACAAAATTCAAGAACAAATTCACCGTAACATTCTTATAAACGATTACTAGCAATTCCAACTTTATATTTTCAAATTTCAGAAAATAATTCGTTTATTTTTTTTTTGAATTAAAAAAATTTAATTTTTCTTTATTCTTTGTAAAAAATATTGTAGCACATGAAAGTAGCCCAATTTATAAGGGTCATGAGGACTTGTCATCGTTTTCATTTTAAAAAGATGTCCTTAATAAATATGTAAAAAATTTATTTAACATAAAAAAGTTTCGTCCGTTTTTTGGAATAAACCAAACACTTCAAAGCACGGACTGACGACAGCCATGCAACACCTGATTAACAAAAATTGGTAAGGTTTCGCGCGTATTGTCGATTTAAACCACATGCTCCACTGCTTGTTTGAATTCCCGTCAATTCCTTTGAGTTTTAAACTTGCGATCGTAGTTCCCAGGCGGAATGTTTTACGTTAATTAAAAATTATTTATTCAATAAAATAATCTAACATTCATAGTTCAGGGTATAGACTACAGGGGTATCTAATCCCTTTTGCTACCTATACTTTAATTAAAAAATGTCAGTTTTAAAATAGATTTTTGTATTTACCATAAGAATTCTTTTAAATATCAATGCATTTTACCGCTACACTTAAAATTCTAAAATCTTTTTTTTAAACTCAAGTAAATTTATTTAATAATTAATTATAAAAATGAACTTTTAATTTCTAATTAAAAAAATTTTACACTAATTTACCATCTAATAATTCTTTACGCCCAATAAATTTGAATAACACTTGCCCTTCTCGTTTTACCGCGGCTGCTGGCACGAAATTAGCCAGGGCTAAATATTGAAATTAACATAAATTATTTCATACTAATGTTTTACAATAAAAAATCTTCTTCACATAATTGGTTTAACTGGATCAAGATTACTCTCATTGTCCAATATTCTTCACTGCTGCCTAAAATTTAGTCTGGACCATTTTTCAATTCCAATGTGGCTAGTTATCCTCAAAGACTAGCTAGAGATCATAAGCTAATCAATAAATTAAAATAAATTATTACTTAATCTCATATAAACTTTTTTCTTTAAAAAATTATTTTTATATATTACTCACCCGTACGCTATTAATTTAATAACTTGCATGTGTAAGATCAACCAAAAGCATTCATTCGGAGCCAGGATCAAACTCTTTTTATT